GGTCCGGGACGAGGTGGTACTTGTGATATTTCGGCTTGGGATGCATTTTATTTGGCAGTTTTTTGGATGTTAAATACCATTGGATGGGTTACTTTTTATTGGCATTGGAAGCACATCACATTATGGCAGGGTAACGTTTCACAGTTTAATGAATCTTCCACTTATTTGATGGGATGGTTAAGAGATTATCTATGGTTAAACTCTTCACAACTTATCAACGGATATAACCCTTTTGGTATGAATAGTTTATCAGTTTGGGCGTGGATGTTCTTATTTGGACATCTTGTTTGGGCTACTGGATTTATGTTCTTAATTTCCTGGCGTGGATATTGGCAAGAATTGATTGAAACTTTAGCATGGGCTCATGAACGCACACCTTTGGCTAATTTAATTCGATGGAGAGATAAACCGGTAGCTCTTTCCATTGTGCAAGCAAGATTGGTTGGATTAGCCCATTTTTCTGTAGGTTATATATTCACTTACGCGGCTTTCTTGATTGCCTCTACATCGGGCAAATTTGGTTAATTCTTATGTGTTATATCCTCGATAATATCATTTCTTTCGATGCAGAAGGGGGTCCGCCTTCTTATATTTCTACTATTTCTACATCTAGGATCCGACTTTTATCATTGATACTAATAGGAAGAACCGAACCATTATGGCAAGAAAAGGTTTAATTCAGAGGGAAAAGAAGAGGCAAAAATTGGAACAAAAATATCATTTGATTCGTCGATCCCCCAAAAAAGAAATAGGTAAAGTTCCATTGTTGAGTGAGAAATGGGAAATTCACGGAAAGTTACAATCCCCACCGCGTAATAGTGCACCTACACGTCTTCATCGACGTTGTTTTTCAACCGGAAGACCGAGAGCTAACTATCGAGACTTTGGGTTATCCGGACACATACTTCGTGAAATGGTTCATGCATGTTTGTTGCCTGGAGCAACAAGGTCAAGTTGGTAAGCATTAAAATATCGTTTCATTTTTTATATTCATTTCTATGATCATAGAGGAGCCCCTTTACCATTCTGTATAAATAGGCTATTCTATTTGTACCAATATGGTAGAGGGGTGTACTCAATCCTTCTTTGTCCATTAGTTCCCAGTCCCTCTCTTCGTCGCGGGGTAGAGCAGCTTGGTAGCTCGCAAGGCTCATAACCTTGAGGTCACGGGTTCAAATCCCGTCTCCGCAACATTTTTTTTGACAAAAAATGGAGGTTTGACTCCGGTAACTAGTAATTAATTACTATTTTTTTCTTTTTATTTTGGGGTGGGCAGGAGGAAAAGAAGGGAATAGTATAGAAGTGAAGAGGATAGAACCACTCTACTATCACTGTCAACTATACTTAATTCTTTATCCTATTAAAAAAAAAATGAACCCATTACCCTGGGCGGATAGCGGGAATCGAACCCGCATCTTCTCCTTGGCAAAGAGAAATTTTACCATTCAACTATATCCGCTTGTTCTTGATACACAATGGATGGGCCATATTTGTGCAGAGTTAGATCAGATACTCCTTTGTCTTTCAGAGTAATTGCAAAATGCTTATTTTCATTTAATAAAATTTATTTTCATTTAATAAAAAATGAATTTAGATTCTTTATAAATTATTAAAAATATTAATAGTAATTAGAATAATATCAAATTTGAATTGTATAAAATTAGATATTATTCTAATAGAAATACTATATATAGTTAACAATAACTATATAGTGAAATTAGAATATATAAATTTAAAATTATAATCATTTAATTTTAATAATAATAAAATTAGTTATTATCAAAAAAATATTATTATCAAAATAGTATTATAAATATTATAGAAAATTTCTACTATTTATAAATATAAATAAATAGTATAATAAAATTATTTAATTAATATATATTTTTTAATTTCATTTTTAAATAGTTAAATATAAGAAGTTTGTTTGACCCCTCCCTTTCATTTTTTTTTTCTTTATTTGCATTTTGGGGACTTATATTTCATTTTAATGGGTCTCACAACCTGAAAATGAAAGAATTAGGAGGGGATCATTTCATTTTTGGATCTAAATAGAACAAATAGGTTCAAGAGATGAGAGAATTAAGGATACCCACCAAAAAGACTAATCCAATCCATAATGATGTACCGGAAAATACAACATTTTTGTTATTTGACCAACCATCAGGAGAAGCAAATACAACAGGTACACTAATCAGTAAGATTGCTGAAGTAGCAATTAATGCAAAAACAGCCAATTGGAAAGCAATAGTCATCTTTCTAATCCTCCAATCTATCAACAAAAGAAACTATATACCATTTGATCCCTTTATTGGTATCGGCCAAAATTTCTAATAAAACGTATCATAGAGGGATTTTACCACGAATCCATTAATGCTGTATGACTTATTAGCACCTTTTACCACCTTATTAAATTAAGGCATGAGATCAAGGGAAAGGTATTTTTTTTTTTTACTTCATTAAAAGAGGCCCGCCAGATCATTATCTATATATATACAGA